ATGCCTTCGCCATATGAAATATGAATATTAAGTAATAATAGCATGGCACTTTGAATTCGATATGAGAAATTTTTTTTCTTCTTTTTGCAAAACATTAGATTATGTATCGAGAGAGTAGTATGAGATAAAAGGTACTTCTGATTTTATCTTATCTATCGGGAGTCCGGTTCAGCGTCACAAACTTTTTTGTTTTCACACCGGAGTGCTCTTAACAATATTTATATTATGAAAGAGTACGAAAATAAAAAAAAAAACAAGATTATTTTTTCCTTATTTTATTTGATCAGATCAAAAAGAAACTTTGGGATTGCTGAATCACAGACAAATCACAGAAAAAATTTCTAATAAATATATAAAGCAACGGAGCCATCATAGTATTTTAAAATTCCTCCGAAAGGAAGGATGGTAATTTGATCATTTACCGATCTGGGTCTGATAGATCCTATTTTTTCTCTTTTTTTAAATGGAAAGTAAAGGTCAATTATATTATAGAGCCGTATGCAATGCACAAAAGATGCCCGTACGGTTGTTCAATTCTATCTTCTTTTTTCTTGTTATTCTTTATCTTTCTTTCTTTTCTCTTCGCTTCATCATGCGAGATAGAGGAATCTTTTATTATGTTATATCATCAGGGTAATGATCCATCAACCTGCTAGTTCTTTTTATGAAGCGCAAACGGGCGAATTTATCTTGGAAGCGGAAGAACTGCTGAAACTGCGTGAAACCCTCACAAGGGTTTATGTACAAAGAACGGGCAAACCTTTATGGGTTGTATCCGAAGACATGGAAAGAGATGTTTTTATGTCAGCAACAGAAGCCCAAGCTTATGGAATTGTTGATCTTGTAGCGGTTGAATAAAAATAGCACGGATTTCGCGCAAATCTGTGATTTGAGATTTTATCTTCTTACCGGGTTTAATATTCTATTCAATAGAAGTCACTCATAATCATCCGGTTAGGATCGATCTAAACCAGCCCATTATGTATACGATTCAACATGCCAACCATTAAACAACTTATTAGAAATACAAGACAGCCAATCAGAAATGTCACGAAATCCCCCGCTCTTCGGGGATGCCCTCAGCGTCGAGGAACATGTACTAGGGTGTATGTGCGACTCGTTCAGATCATGGGCTGGGACAAAGGAAAGAAAACAATTTTTCCAGTAAGAATGATCAGTACCGGTGAATAGGATAGAATGGAAGAACCCATTCACTATCTAAAAAGAAAAAATCTATCATATCCCTCTATTGTGTATGAAATTTATGGTTTCCATTGGTGCAAATCCAATCACTTCAATTTAAGATGAGAAGTAATTCCCCATTGGTAGCAAATGGTTATCCATTAAGCGGGGGAAATCTTTTAAAACAGAAAGATTAGGTTCCCACTTTTGCAAGAACGGACTAAGAGGGTCAGCTACCCAGCTAACTTTTATAATTAAATACCGTTACTGTATAAGTAGATCTCATTGGGAAAGACCTATTACTGGATAATTCATAGGTAGAGCCAAAGAGTGTGAACTATACAAGTTACCAATAACATTGATTAAATGAAGTAAGGGGCTCCGGTGTATAGAAAAGACCTCACCGTTTAAGAAGTAACCATAGAAACGACGGAACCCACTATTTCCATTTCTTTATCCATTTATATTTTTATTTATTTACTATGTTTTTGATACCTAGTAGAATACAATTTCTTATTCCAGGTGAAATGCCTAGAAAAAAGAAAAAATCGTGGTCGGGAAGGTTATAGTAGCCAAAGCCATTGGAATTTTTATTTTATACATTGGAAAAATCCGTTTTGTTATTAATAGACTAGGAAGGGGGAAAGAATAACTGAAAGAAAGGAAATCAATTAGTTATTCGTCAAAGTTTCATTTATTCAATGACCAGAATTAGACGAGGATATATAGCTCGGAGACGTAGAACAAAAATTCGTTTATTTGCATCAAGCTTTCGAGGGGCTCATTCAAGACTTACTCGAACTATTACTCAACAGAAAATAAGAGCTTTGGTGTCGGCTCATCGGGATAGAGGTAGGAAAAAAATAAATTTTCGTCGTTTGTGGATCACTCGGATAAACGCAGTAATTCGTGATAAGGGGGTATCCTATAGTTATAGTAGATTAATACACGATCTTTACAAGAAACAGTTGCTTCTTAATCGTAAAATACTTGCACAAATAGCTATATCAAATAGGAATTGTCTTTCTATGATTTCCAATGAGATCATAAAATAAGTAGATTGGAAGGAATCCACCGGAATAATTTAAACGGAGTCCCCCGGAGAATGAACGCCGGGAAGGTAGAGTAGAAATTCAATTAATATGATAAAATCTGATAAAATATAAAATAAAGTAGTAAAAATGAATGAACACCTTCAATAAAAAAAAGATTTATTCTTTATTTATCGATTCTTTTTTTTTCTTACAACACGACAATCAAATCTGGATTCTCGAATTTTTCGAACAAAACATCAATCTGCGTTTGAGTTCGGATTGAA